TATGATATGTAAATTTGATAAAAAGGTAAGAAATCAAAGTATCTTGGCCCAATTTCATGAATCTATTCTGAATTCGATTGATTAGAAAAATTCTGGTAAAATCATTGATTCATCTAGTGTTCAAATATATGCTTCATCTACAAGTTCACTCGATCGAAGATTTATGACATTTTCAAATTGATAGATCCAATGTCACATTCAGTAAAGATTTATGATACATGTATAGGGTGTACTCAATGTGTTCGAGCATGCCCAACAGATGTATTAGAAATGATACCTTGGGATGGATGTAAAGCTAAGCAAATTGCTTCTGCTCCAAGAACCGAGGATTGTGTCGGTTGTAAGAGATGTGAATCCGCCTGTCCAACCGATTTTTTGAGCGTTCGAGTTTATTTATGGCATGAAACAACTCGAAGCATGGGTCTAGCCTATTAAATACGTTCCAGAAAAAACCACTTAAATACATTTTGAATACAGTTGATTTTTTTTTACCGACAAAAACCCGTACTCAAAAAAAAATCATATTCATAAATATTTTATATTTTGGGCACGGGTTTTTTTGTCTAAGTTTAGCTTTATCTTGTCTTTACCACGAATTATTTTCCTTGGTTAACCATAATTGTAGTTTTACCAATAGTGGCAGGTTCTTTTATTTTCTTTCTTCCTCATAGAGGAAATAAGGTAATTCGGGGCTATACTATATGTATAGCTTCCTTAGAGCTCCTTTTAACGACCTATACATTCTCTTATCATTTCCAATTGAACGATCCGTTAACTCAACTAGCGGAGGATTATAAATGGATCAATTTTTTTGATTTTTACTGGAGATTGGGAATAGATGGACTTTCTATAGGACCTATTTTACTAACAGGATTTGTCACAACTTTAGCTACTTTAGCGGCTTGGCCAGTTACTCGGGATTCCCGATTATTCCATTTCCTGATGTTAGCAATGTACAGCGGTCAAATAGGATCATTTTCTTCTCGAGACCTTTTCCTTTTTTTCATCATGTGGGAATTAGAATTAATTCCCGTTTATCTACTTCTATCTATGTGGGGGGGTAAGAAACGTCTGTATTCGGCTACAAAGTTTATTTTGTACACTGCGGTAGGTTCCATTTTTCTATTAATAGGAGTTCTGGGTATCGGTTTATATGGTTCCAATGAACCAACATTAAATTTTGAAACATTATCTAATCAATCGTATCCTGTGGCACTGGAAATAATATTCTATATTGGATTTCTTATTGCTTTTGCTGTCAAATCACCGATTATACCCTTACATACATGGTTACCAGATACCCATGGGGAGGCACATTATAGTACTTGTATGCTTCTCGCCGGAATCTTATTAAAAATGGGAGCGTATGGGTTGGTTCGGATCAATATGGAATTATTATCCCACGCTCATTCTATATTTTCTCCTTGGTTGATTATAATAGGCGCAATACAAATAATCTATGCAGCTTCAACATCTCCTGGTCAACGTAATTTAAAAAAAAGAATAGCTTATTCGTCTGTATCTCATATGGGTTTCATAATTATCGGAATTGGTTCTATAAGCGATACAGGACTCAATGGAGCCCTTTTACAAATAATCTCTCATGGATTTATTGGCGCTGCTCTTTTTTTCTTAGCAGGAACGAGTTATGATAGAATACGTCTTGTTTATTTCAACGAAATGGGTGGAATGGCTATTCCCCTCCCAAAAATATTCACGATGTTCAGTATCTTATCGATGGCTTCACTTGCACTACCGGGCATGAGTGGGTTTGTTGCAGAATTGATAGTATTTTTGGGAATAATCAACAGCCAAAAATATTTTTTAATAACAAAAATACTAATTACTTTTGTAATGGCAATTGGAATGATATTAACTCCTATTTATTCATTATCTATGTTACGCCAAATGTTCTATGGATACAAGCTATTTAATGTTCCAAACTCTTATTTTTTTGATTCTGGTCCGAGAGAGTTATTTGTTTCGATCTCTCTCCTTCTACCAACAATAGGTATTGGTATTTATCCGGATTTTGTTCTCTCATTATCAGTTGACAAGGTTGAAGCTATTATATCTAGTTATTTTTATCGATAGTTTTCATGAATAAAAGAAAAAAGGAATTTCATTTTTTCTTTTTTTTTTTATTGTCTCTTAAGTTTCACTTAAGTAAAAATGAATTGGAATTGTAATCAAATAGGTTTTTTTTGTCTTTGCGAGAACCTTTTGAATCAAGTAGTGTAGTGATTCAAATGGTTCTCGACTGTTTACATGAAGTTTTCTTCATGAAATTTCCCTATATTCTATTCTTCATACGGAACTAGTTTCTATAGTTATATAGGCTGTTCCTATTTGTATTCGTCTCGATCTGTAAAAAAAAAAAGATTTGAAATTCAATTAGATGTTAATGTAAATTAAATGAACCATAACTATGTAACCCTATTCCTAATAAATTGACTCCAAAATAGCATATCCAAATTATAAGAAAGCCCAGAGAAGCCACAATTGCGCAATTTACACTTTCCCAATTTTTATTTGTTCGAGTATGTAAATAAATCGCAAATATAGTCCAAGTAATAAATGCCCAAGTTTCCTTTGGGTCCCAATTCCAATATGATCCCCATGCCTCATTAGCCCATACTGCTCCTGAAAGAATACCTATAGTTAAAAAGAGAAATCCTAGACTAATAATACGATAACTCCAATGATCTAATTGTTGAATCAGTTGAGCCCTGTAATAATTTTTAGAAGAAAAAAAAGAAGTGCTTAGTAAAACATTACTTTTTTGATTCATATATTTGATCTTGCCAAAGGAAAATGAATCATTTAAAAAATTATTGTTTTTATGAAAAGTCCTTATGACTTTTCGAAATGTAATGACTAAGAGAGCTACTGATAATAATGATCCACATAAAAGAGCTGCATAGCCCAATACCATCATACTTACGTGCATGATTAACCACTGTGATTGGAGAGCTGGTACTAATAATTCGGCTTGACGCATTTCAGTTAAAAGACCTGAAGTAGCAAAGCCTTGGGTAAAAATGGTACTTGGCGCGGTTATTGGACTTAAACAATTCTTATGCTTTTTTAAATACGGAACCATATGAATAATGGAGAAACTCCATGAAAGAAAAATTAATGATTCATATAAATTACTTAATGGGAAATGTCCCGAATAAATCCAACGAGTGACTAATAATCCGGTTATAGAGAAAAAAGTAGCTATTATGCCTTTTTCTGACGAATCATATAGTCCTAGGATTTCATCGACTGATAAAGTTATTAAAGAAATTGTAATTACAATTGAAACGATCGAAAAAGATATATGAGTTAATATATGTTCTAAAGTAGAAAATATCATCAAAATTCTTAAAAAAGTGGGTACAAAAACCAATTAATTATACGAAATTCAAATTCGGAATTGAATTCATTATAGGACTTATTGTATCTCTTTTACAAGATGCCATGCCGCCACTCGGACTCGAACCGAGATGCTCTAGCACTGCTTCCTAAGAGCAGCGTGTCTACCGATTTCACCATAGCGGCGTACTTGAAATAATAATAACCGATTTTTATCGAATCGTCGAGATTGAAGGATTCAATTCAATCCAATATCTTTTTTATTTTGATTGAATTAAGTTGAAATTGATGAGAAAAACTCGTTTCGTTTTAAAAGGTTCCAGTTTCACTAATAAATATTTATTTTTTTATCCTTATTCTTTTATTTATTCCTTATTCTTTTATTTATTATATATTCTATTTCTTATTTATTTTATTTTCTTTTATATAGTCTAAATAGGCTCAAAATCAAAGCTTTTTTCTTATTTTCTTTTCTAGTTTTTTCTTTGAATATTGTGACAAATAGACCGATGGGGAAAATTAAGGATCCCCACCCAGAAATGATAAAACATATATTGAAAAAAGATGAAACCTTATAGACCATTTTCAGGTTAAGATAATTTAATCTAGCGTTTGATTAGTTATTTGTCGCACAAAAAAACTTTTTGAATTCCCGGTCGAAAGAGACTTCGCTAACGAAAAAGCTTTCAACGCCGCCCAATAGGCCTTCTTTTTCCAAATATTTTTACGAATACGTTTTTTTGATATAGAAGTACGTTTTTTTGGAACTGCCATGAAAAATTTTTAAAAGTCATTAATTTCTCTAGTTGGATGTGAAAGACATCTATTGTTCAAACAATTCTATTTTTTTTTTTTCAGATTCAGATATTGTATAGAATAAATATTGAAAAACAAAAGTTTTTTTTTGATATCCTTGTTTATTCTTGTCGTGCCCTATTTACATATTTTATTACATAAATATACGTCGAAAGGTTTAAAAAGACAACCCTTCCCTACCTAATTCAAAATGACTTTTTTTTCCTATTAATTGGTCAGAGTGAGTATCCCTTTTTTTTTAATCACGAAATAAAAGCATCTAGGGTATAGGCAAACTAGGTAAAATTATAAAATGGTCGTAATTTGTAAAGCAAGTGTTGTTGAGTTTGACAACTCGAATGTTGGATTTATTAGACAATAATACACTTGTTAACAGTCCTTTTTTTTTAAAAAAAAATTCCACAAAATCTTTTCATATTTTTTTCTCTTTTTTAAAAATTTTTTTCCTCATTTTTTTCTAATTTTTATTTTTTCTATTTTCATAAAATCAAAATAAATGTTCCTTAATGGAATATTAAATTCCAATTTTATTAAATTCCAATTTAAAATAAAAAAATCATTTTTATTTAATATTAACGTGGTCATATTCATACTATTTAACCAATTCTAACTTCTTGATTTTGGAAAGAAGAAAGATTCACAATAATTAAGAATAGAAAATTCTATTTAAGTTTTCCATATCTTGATTTTTTATTGAACCTAAAAAAAAATAGATAAGAGCCGCGGAATTGACTCAGAAATAATTAATTAAGAATAAAATAGTTTTTTATGGAATATACATATCAATATTCGTGGATTCTCCCTTTCCTTCTACTCCCGGTTCCTATGTTAATCGGAATGGGACTTCTACTTTTTCCAACGGCAACAAAGAATCTTCGCCGTATATGGGCTTTTCCTAGTATTTTTTTGTTAAGTCTCGTCATGATTCTTTCGGTCTATTTCTCTATTTATCAAATAAATAGAAGCTCTATCTATCAATATGTGTGGGCTTGGACCATTAATAATGATTTTTCTTTAGAGTTTGGTCACTTAATTGATCCACTTACTTCCATTATGTTAATATTAATTACTACTGTTGGAATTATGGTTCTTTTTTATAGTGACAATTATATGTCTCATGATCAAGGCTATTTAAGATTTTTTGCTTATATGAGTTTTTTCAATACTTCAATGTTGGGATTAGTTACTAGTTCTAATTTGATACAAATTTATATTTTTTGGGAATTAGTTGGAATGTGTTCTTATTTATTAATAGGTTTTTGGTTCACACGACCTATTGCAGCTACTGCTTGTCAAAAAGCGTTTGTAACTAATCGTGTAGGGGATTTTGGTTTATTATTAGGAATTTTAGGTCTTTATTGGATAACGGGTAGTTTTGAATTTCGGGATTTGGTCGAAATATTAAATAACTTGATTTATAATAATGAGGTTAATTTTTTAGTTCTTACCTTGTGTGCCTTTCTTTTATTTGCCGGTGCGGTTGCTAAATCTGCGCAATTCCCTCTCCACGTATGGTTACCTGATGCGATGGAAGGGCCTACTCCTATTTCGGCTCTTATCCATGCTGCGACTATGGTAGCCGCGGGAATTTTTCTTGTAGCTCGACTTCTTCCCCTTTTTCTAATCATACCTTATATAATGAATTTTATATCTTTAATAGGCATAATAACAGTACTATTAGGAGCTACTTTAGCTCTTGCTCAAAAAGATATTAAAAGAGGTTTAGCTTATTCTACAATGTCTCAACTGGGTTATATGATGTTAGCTCTAGGTATGGGGTCTTATCGAGCCGCCTTATTTCATTTGATTACTCATGCTTATTCGAAAGCATTGTTATTTTTAGGATCTGGGTCAGTTATTCATTCAATGGAAGCTATTGTTGGATATTCTCCAGATAAAAGTCAGAATATGGTTCTTATGGGAGGTTTAAAAAAGCATGTACCACTTACAAAAATTGCTTTTTTAGTCGGTACACTTTCTCTTTGTGGTGTTCCCCCTCTGGCTTGTTTTTGGTCCAAAGATGAAATTCTTAATGATAGTTGGTTATATTCACCAAGTTTCGCTATAATAGCTTGTTGTACAGCAGGATTCACTGCATTTTATATGTTTCGGATCTATTTACTTACCTTTGAAGGACATTTAAACGTTAATTGCCAAAATTATAGTGGTCAAAAAAGTAGCTCCTTCTATTCAATATCTCTATGGGGAAAAGAAGTCCCTCAAAAAAAGAATTTTCGGTTATTAACAATGAATTTTCGGTTATTAACAATGAATAATAATGAAAGGACTTCTTTTTTTTGGAATAAGACATATTATGAAATTGATAGTAATGGAAAAAATATGATACGACCCTTTATTACTATTCCCCATTTTGGTCCTCAAAAGACTTTTAGTTATCCCCATGAATCGGACGATACTATGCTATTTTCCATGTTTGTGTTAGGGCTATTTACTTTGTTGATTGGAGTCGTAGGAATTCCTTTTAGTCAAGAAGGAGCTGCCTTGGATATATTATCCAAATTATTAAACCCGTCCATAAACCTTTTACATCCGAATTCAAATGATTCGTTCGATTGGTATGAATTTGTGACAAATGCAAGTTTTTCTGTGAGTATAGCTTTTTTAGGAATATTTATAGCATCTGTTTTATATAAGCCCCTTTATTCATCTTTAAAACATTGGAACTTACTAAATTTATTTGTTAAAAGAGGTCCTAATAGAATTTTGTGGGACAAAATAATATATGTGATATATGATTGGTCATATAATCGTGGTTACATAGACGCGTTTTATACAATATCTTTAATTCAGGGTATAAGAGGATTAGCTGAACTAACTCATTTTTTTGATAGACGAATAATTGATGGAATTATAAATGGATTTGGCCTTACCAGTTTTTTTTTCGGAGAAGGTATCAAATATGTAGGGGTGGGTCGCATTTCTTCTTATCTATTATTATATTTCGTTTTTGTATTAATTTTTGTATTAATTTTTTACTTTTTCAAACCATAATAAATATTTCTCTTCTTTAAATCTTTCTAACTTCGAATTCTCTTTATTCCCACCCAGATAAGAAGTTTTAGAAACTGGGCTCTCTTTATAGAATGTCTCTTTAAAGTGAAAGAGAAATATATTATTATATTTCGTTTTTGTATTAATTTTTGTATTAATTTTTTACTTTTTCAAACCATAATAAATATTTCTCTTCTTTAAATCTTTCTAACTTCGAATTCTCTTTATTCCCACCCAGATAAGAAGTTTTAGAAACTGGGCTCTCTTTATAGAATGTCTCTTTAAAGTGAAATTCATCCCTTGTTTTTTCCT